GGATTCGAGTCGTGATTAATTATTTGATATTTCAGTATGTATACGTACGTATACAGGGTCATCTTTTCTGTAGTTTCGATAGAAGGATTCGATTCCTCTACCAATGCAGTCAACTCCATTTGTTAGAACAGCTTCCATTGAGTCTCTGCACCTATCCTTTTTTGATTCTCGCTTTCTGAACCCTTGTTTTCTGAACACAGGATTTGGCTCAGGATTGCCCATTTTTAATTCCAGGGTTTCTCTGAATTTGGAAGTTACCACTTAGTAGGTTTCCATACCAAGGCTCAATCCAATCAAGTCCGTAGCGTCTACCAATTTCGCCATATCCCCCTTATGAGGCCGAGATCTCATTGTGATCCCCCCCTCTTATGTTGGAACCCTTGAATTCATTAGATACTGATTCCTATATCGAAAAAGTGTCTGCTCCTATTTCTTACCCATCTTCTTTCATCTCTATCGGTGGGCCAGTATTTGGTCCAATCGGAAATGATTCTATCATTGATGTATCTGCAATTCAATATGGATGGATATATCCCACATATACATGTCTCTCTCCCTCTCATTTTTCCCGCGCGATTGGGAATACTGGAACGGTCGATATTCATTCTTCTTTTTTTTTTCGTCCTATCTCCTCCCTTTCCGAATGAAACCAGAGGAATGTCTCATTATGATCTGAATTGCATTCTTATCTTATCCTTTCCTTAGGACCGATCCGATCTAATCTAATAGAATTTAGAATTAATAGAATCTGCTATAACTAATATGGATATAGTTATATATAATTATTTCAAATGTAATATTTTGCATTTAAAGAAAAAAAATTCGAAATCAAATAAATAGAAATTTCTAATAATAAAATTTCTAATCTAATAATAATAGATTATATAATAAGAATTAATAGAATGATAATATAAATCACTCGAATTTTCAATAAAAATTCTATATAGTTATAGTTATATTATAATATATAAGAATATTCTTATGATATTAATTAATCATTTTTAATGGAATAGAATTCGATTCTTCATTCTATTAATATTAATTATTAATAGTTAAGATTCCGGTAGTTTACCGAATTCCTATGCACTATTTCTGTTATGTGAGCCCGCTTAGCTCAGAGGTTAGAGCATCGCATTTGTAATGCGATGGTCATCGGTTCGATTCCGATAGCCGGCTTTTCTCTATTTGTCCGATTTTTTCCATGATTGATAATGTCTCCTTGAGATCAAGGAATATTGAAAAGACTCCTCCCTTTTTTCTTTTACAAATGTCGGGTCACCGATCTATTATGTCGTGGGAACTTACAACTATGAATAAAAAACTGATTGGAGCAGTGAAATCTCTACAGAACAAATCAAGAAAAGGATCCTTAACTTCCTATATATACAAAATAATCCTATATATACAAAATAATCCGGATATTGATACAATTCATCATTCTTCTTTGTAGTACTTCAGTAGATTTATCTTCGTTTATCGTTTAGTTCAGTCTGACTTAGGTTTATTCTGTAAAATGAAATTTCAATAAAATAAATAAAAAAAAAGGGGGGGAGTCTTTATGTCTCGTTATCGAGGGCCTCGTTTCAAAAAAATACGCCGTCTGGGAGCTTTACCGGGACTAACTAGTAAAAGACCTAGACCGGGAAGTGATCTTAGAAACCAATCGCGTTCCGGGAAAAGATCTCAATATCGTATTCGTCTAGAAGAAAAACAAAAATTGCGTTTTCATTATGGTCTGACAGAGCGACAATTGCTTAGATATGTTCGTATAGCTGGAAAAGCCAAAGGGTCAACAGGGCAGGTTTTACTACAACTACTTGAGATGCGTTTGGATAACATCCTTTTTCGATTGGGTATGGCTTCGACCATTCCTGGAGCCAGGCAATTAGTTAACCATAGACATATTTTAGTTAATGGTCGTATAGTAGATATCCCAAGTTATCGCTGCAAACCCCGAGATATTATTACTACGAGAGATGAACAAAGATCCAGAGCTTTGATTCAAAATTATATTGATTCATCCCCCCACGAGGAATTGGCAAAACATTTGACTTTTCACTCATCCCAATATAAAGGATTAGTAAATCAAATAATAGATAGTAAATGGATCGGTTTGAAAATCAATGAGTTGCTAGTCGTAGAATATTATTCTCGTCAGACTTGAACCTAACTAAAATAACAAAGCTTCGGACAATTTTGCCCCCCCTTTTTCGCCAAAGTCAAGTAAATAAGGGGTTTGATCCGGATTTTTCTCCCACTCACGTATCACAAATGGATCAGCAGTGAGATTTTCATTCTTTTCCACTCTTTCCGGTATTTTCCATACCACAGTAATTAGGAAGAATCTCTATCAAATAAGGGTCTTACTGTTGGAATAATGGTATCAATTGTTATTTGATACATTGCGGTTGGTAACGTTGGTGAATTAGGTGAAGGTACGGAAAGAGAGGGATTCGAACCCTCGGTAAACAAAAGTCTACATAGCAGTTCCAATGCTACG